GCTCACGTAGCTTAAACCAAAGCATAGCACTGAAGATGCTAAGATGAACCCTGAAAAGTTCCGTAAGCACAAAGGTTTGGTCCCAGCCTTATTATCAGCTTTAGCTCAAATTACACATGCAAGTCTCCGCAGCCCCGTGAGGATGCCCCCAACTTCCCATCCGGAAATAGGGAGCCGGCATCAGGCACACACCGCCAGCCCAAAACGCCTTGCTCAGCCACACCCCCAAGGGAATTCAGCAGTGATAAACATTAAGCCATAAGCGAAAGCTTGACTTAGTTGGAGCTAAGAGGGCCGGTTAAACTCGTGCCAGCCACCGCGGTTATACGAGAGACCCTAGTTGATTAAAGCGGCGTAAAGAGTGGTTATGGAGCCCCCCCTTTAAAGCAGAAAGCCTCTCAAACTGTTATACGCACCCAGAGGTCTGAATTCCTTACTCGAAAGTAACTTTATTCATGTCCACCAGAACCCACGAAAGCTAGGACACAAACTGGGATTAGATACCCCACTATGCCTAGCCATAAACTAAAATGTTAATATACAACTAACATTCGCCAGGGAACTACGAGCACCAGCTTAAAACCCAAAGGACTTGGCGGTGCCTCAGACCCCCCTAGAGGAGCCTGTTCTAGAACCGATAACCCCCGTTCAACCTCACCACTCCTTGCCCTTTCCGCCTATATACCACCGTCGCCAGCTTACCCTGTGAAGGAGAGTAAGCAAAACGAAAAATTTCCAAAACGTCAGGTCGAGGTGTAGCACACGGAGTGGGAAGAAATGGGCTACATTGCCTGATTTAGGCTATTACGGAGAGTCGCCTGAAAAGACTATTTGAAGGTGGATTTAGCAGTAAAAGGGGAATAGAGTGCCCTTTTGAAGCCGGCTCTGAGGCGCGCACACACCGCCCGTCACTCTCCCCGATAATCTTAAATTATTAGTAACTTTAACCCAAGAAACAAAAAAGGGGAGGCAAGTCGTAACATGGTAAGTGTACCGGAAGGTGCACTTGGAATAACTAGGGCGTGGCCGAGATAGTTAGGCAACTCTCTTACACTGAGTCCACATCCATGCAAGTTGGATCGTCCTAAGCTACAAAGCTAGCTCAAATCCTATAGCAAGACTTACAATCTAATATACCTATATAACAATCTAAAAATAAAAACCAAATCATTTGACCTTCCCAGTATGGGTGACAAAAAAGAATTTACTGAAGCAATAGACAAAGTACCGCAAGGGAAAGCTGAAAAAGAAATGAAATAACCCATTAAAGCATAAAAAAGCAGAGACTACCCCTCGTACCTTTTGCATCATGGTTCAGCAAGTTTACTCAAGCAAAGAGAACTCTAGTTTGCACCCCCGAAACTTGACGAGCTACTCCGAGACAGCCAACTATGGGCTAACCCGTCTCTGTGGCAAAAGAGTGGGGAGATCTCCGAGTAGGGGCAAAAAACCTACCGAGCCAAGTTATAGCTGGTTGCCCAATAAATGAATAAAAGTTCAGCCCCGCCTAGCCCAACTCAAATTAGTTCCACTATGAAAGACAAAGAGCTTACCCGCGGGAGTTAATCAGAGGAGGTACAGCTCCCCTGATACAGGATACAACCTTTTTAGGAGACAAAAGAATATTACCCAATAAGGCCCTGGGCCTCAGTGGGCCTGAAAGCAGCCACCTGATCCGAAAGCGTTAAAGCTCCGGCCGTAAAGAAGCCTTTCATTAAATTTAAATATCTATTCCCCTAAACATCATTGGGCCTCCCCATGCATTCATGGGAGAGACTATGCTGAAACGAGTAACAAGAAGAATGAACTTCTCCACGCACAAGTGTATGTCAAATTGGACCAACCACCGACAATCAACGAACCCAATAAAAGAGGACCCCGCATACTCGCCGCCTCCGGCCAAGAAAACCATGCTATTTAGGATCGTTACCCCAACACAGGAGTGCTAAAGTAAGGAAAGACTAAAAGGAAGAAAAGGAACTCGGCAAACCTAGACCTCGCCTGTTTACCAAAAACATCGCCTCTTGCACCACAAAGTATAAGAGGTCCCACCTGCCCTGTGACTTTAAGTTTAACGGCCGCGGTATCCTAACCGTGCGAAGGTAGCGCAATCAATTGCCTTTTAAATGAAGGCCTGTATGAATGGTATAACGAGGGTCTGACTGTCTCTTTTTCCTAGTCAGTTAAACTGATCTGTCCGTGCAGAAGCGGGCATTACTATACAAGACGAGAAGACCCTATGGAGCTTTAGACGTTAGCCACCATGAACAAGCAGCTTAAGACCATACAAGCCTCAAACACCCATGAACCTGGTAAGACAGTCTTAGGTTGGGGCGACCGCGGGAGAAAACAAAGCTCCCAAGCAGACTGGGGAAACCCTCAAGCCAAGAGTTACAACTCTAAGCCACAAAAATTTTGACTGAAATGATCCGATCTAACGATCGATTAACGAACCAAGTTACCCTAGGGATAACAGCGCAATCCCCTCCCAGAGTCCCTATCGACGAGGGGGTTTACGACCTCGATGTTGGATCAGGACATCCTAATGGTGCAGCCGCTATTAAGGGTTCGTTTGTTCAACGATTAAAGTCCTACGTGATCTGAGTTCAGACCGGAGAAATCCAGGTCGGTTTCTATCTGTAAAGTCTCCACCCCTAGTACGAAAGGACCGGAGTGGAGGGGCCCATGCTGAAAGCAAGCCCCCCATTTAACTGCTGAAATCAACTAAAGCAGGTAAAAATGGACAACCCCGCAGCTCAAGAAAAGAGCTGCCTCATTTATTCGCGCTAGGGTGGCAGAGCCTGGTAAGTGCAGAAAGCCTAAGCCTTTCACCCCGGAGGTTCAAGTCCTCCCCCTAGCTTATGCTAAGCATTATTATCACCCACGTTATTAACCCCCTAGCCTATATTGTCCCTGTTTTACTTGCAGTAGCATTTCTTACACTAGTAGAACGAAAAGTACTAGGATATATGCAACTACGAAAAGGCCCAAACGTAGTAGGACCATATGGACTACTTCAACCTATTGCCGATGGGGTCAAATTATTTATTAAAGAACCAGTGCGGCCCTCTACCTCCTCCCCCTTCCTATTTTTAGCCACCCCCACCCTGGCCCTCACATTGGCCCTCACGCTATGAGCACCCCTCCCAATACCACACCCGGTCACAGATTTAAACCTCAGCATATTATTTATTCTAGCACTCTCAAGCCTAGCCGTGTATTCAATTCTAGGCTCCGGATGGGCCTCCAACTCCAAATATGCCCTTATCGGAGCGCTACGAGCAGTAGCCCAAACTATTTCTTATGAAGTCGCACTGGGTTTAATCTTGTTATCTACAATTGTTTTTACAGGTGGCTTCACACTAACAATATTTAGCGTGACACAAGAAGGCATTTGATTGCTCGCCCCTGCCTGACCTCTAGCGGCAATATGGTTTGTCTCCACCCTAGCTGAAACCAATCGGGCACCCTTTGACCTCACAGAAGGAGAGTCAGAACTAGTATCCGGGTTCAACGTAGAATATGCAGGAGGCCCATTTGCACTCTTCTTCCTAGCTGAGTATGCTAATATTCTATTTATGAATACCCTATCGGCCATTCTATTTATAGGCGCAACCAACTTGCCCTTGCTCCCAGAGCTTACAACCATTAACATTATAATTAAGGCTGCCCTACTATCTGCCCTCTTCCTTTGAGTACGGGCCTCATACCCACGATTCCGTTACGACCAGCTCATACACTTAGTGTGAAAAAACTTCCTGCCCCTTACACTAGCCCTTATTATATGACACACAGCCGTGCCTCTTGCTACTGCAGGGTTACCCCCCCAACTGTAAAGGAACTGTGCCTGAACGCCTAAGGGACACTTTGATAGAGTGAACTACAGGGGTTAAACTCCCCTCAGCTCCTTAGAAATAAGGGAATTGAACCCTTCCTCCGAAAATCAAAACTTCGGGTGCTTCCTCTACACCATTTTCTAGTAAGGTCAGCTAAATAAGCTTTTGGGCCCATACCCCAAACATGTTGGTTAAAACCCTTCCCATACTAATGAACCCTTATGTACTAACTATTTTACTTATAAGCCTCGGACTAGGAACCACCCTCACCTTTATAAGCTCCCACTGACTTCTTGCGTGAATAGGGCTAGAAATTAATACACTAGCCATTATCCCTCTCATGGCCCAAAAACACCACCCTCGAGCAGTAGAAGCCACAACCAAATATTTCCTCATTCAGGCGACAGCCGCAGCTATGATCTTGTTTGCCGCATCAACGAACGCCTGAATCCTTGGCCAATGAGATATTAATCATATATCACATCCCCTCACTTCCTCCATAGCCATAACGGCCTTAGCATTAAAAGTAGGACTGGCCCCCCTCCACCTTTGGCTACCCGAAGTACTGCAAGGTATTACCCTTACCACAGGACTCATCTTATCTACTTGACAAAAGCTAGCCCCCCTAGCACTTATTCTACAGACAGCAAATTTTACCCACCCTCTTTTACTTACCGCCCTAGCACTCACGTCAACACTCGTTGGAGGCTGAGGAGGACTTAATCAAACTCAACTACGCAAGATCCTGGCATATTCCTCAATTGCTCACTTGGGGTGAATAATTTTAATATCTCAGATAGCCCCCCAAATAACCATCATTGCACTATCCACTTATATTGTTATAACAACTGCAGCTTTCTTAACCTTAAATAATGTCAACTGCACAAAAACTATTACATTAGCCTCAGCCTGAACCAAAGCCCCAACGCTGACAGCACTAACCTGTCTTATTCTTCTCTCCTTAGGGGGACTTCCCCCTCTTACCGGGTTTCTGCCAAAATGACTTATTATTCAGGAACTTGCTAGCCAAGGACTCGCTATCACCGCCACTGCTATTGCACTAACTGCCTTAATTAGCCTATTCTTTTACCTACGCCTAACCTACGCCATCACCCTAACTCTATCCCCACAAACCGCCCACGCAACTACTCCCTGACGGGTTCAGACAAAACAACCAACACTTGCACTCTCCCTGGCCACTATCTTAACGACTTGCCTGCTTCCTATTACCCCCACCATTTTTACCCTTCTAACCTAGAGACTTAGGATAGCATCTAGACCATGAGCCTTCAAAGCTCCAAGCAGGAGTGAAAATCTCCTAGTCCCTGCTAAGACTTGCGGGACTTTATCCCACATCACCTGAATGCAACTCAGACACTTTAATTAAGCTAAAGCCTTTCTAGACGGGAAGGCCTCGATCCTACAAACTCTTAGTTAACAGCTAAGCGCCCTAACCAGCGAGCATCCGCCTACTTTCCCCGCCGCTTCGTAAAAGGCGGGGAAAGCCCCGGCAGGCGTCAACCTACGTCTTCGGGCTTGCAACCCGACATGAACTTCACCACAGAGCTTGGTAAAAAGAGGACTTAAACCTCTGTAATCGGAGCTACAATCCGCCGCCTAAACTCTCGGCCAATCTACCTGTGGCAATTACACGTTGATTTTTCTCAACAAATCACAAAGACATTGGCACCCTTTATCTTATTTTTGGTGCCTGGGCAGGAATGGTTGGAACAGCACTTAGCCTCTTAATTCGAGCAGAATTAAGTCAACCAGGAGCACTTTTAGGTGACGACCAAATTTATAATGTAATCGTCACTGCCCATGCATTCGTAATGATTTTTTTTATAGTTATGCCAATCTTAATTGGTGGATTCGGGAACTGACTAGTTCCTTTAATACTTGGGGCCCCAGACATGGCATTCCCCCGAATAAATAATATAAGCTTCTGACTCCTCCCCCCATCATTTCTACTCCTTCTTGCATCGTCAGGAGTCGAAGCAGGGGCCGGAACAGGATGAACAGTATACCCTCCCCTAGCGGGAAACCTAGCCCACGCAGGAGCGTCAGTAGACTTAACAATCTTTTCTTTACACCTAGCAGGGATCTCATCAATTTTAGGCGCCATTAATTTCATTACTACTATTATTAACATGAAGCCACCTGCAATCTCGCAGTACCAAACACCTTTATTTGTCTGAGCAGTCTTAATTACAGCAGTACTTTTACTTCTTTCACTTCCAGTTCTAGCTGCTGGGATTACTATGCTTCTTACAGATCGAAATCTTAACACTACCTTCTTTGACCCAGCAGGAGGAGGAGATCCGATTCTTTACCAACACCTATTCTGATTCTTCGGACATCCTGAAGTTTATATTTTAATTCTGCCGGGATTTGGCATTATCTCCCACATCGTAGCTTACTATGCAGGCAAAAAAGAACCTTTTGGCTACATGGGAATAGTATGAGCTATAATAGCCATCGGACTATTAGGATTTATCGTCTGGGCCCATCACATATTTACAGTAGGCATGGACGTTGACACCCGAGCATACTTTACATCCGCAACAATAATTATTGCCATTCCTACCGGAGTCAAAGTCTTTAGCTGACTTGCCACCCTACACGGAGGGGCAATCAAATGAGAAACTCCGATGCTATGAGCATTAGGCTTTATTTTCCTATTTACAGTAGGTGGCCTTACAGGCATTGTATTAGCAAATTCATCATTAGATATTGTTTTACATGATACATACTATGTAGTAGCACACTTCCACTATGTCCTATCAATGGGAGCAGTATTCGCCATTGTCGCAGCATTTGTGCACTGATTCCCCCTATTTACTGGATATACTCTCCATAGCACCTGAACAAAAATCCACTTCGGAGTAATATTCCTAGGAGTCAATCTTACATTCTTCCCTCAACACTTTTTAGGGTTAGCAGGAATGCCTCGACGGTATTCCGACTATCCAGACGCGTACACTCTTTGAAATACCGTGTCCTCAATTGGCTCACTAATTTCCCTTGTAGCGGTCATTATGTTCTTATTTATTATTTGAGAAGCATTTGCTGCTAAGCGAGAAGTAGCATCAGTAGAACTAACTCTCACTAATGTAGAATGACTTCACGGATGCCCTCCTCCTTATCACACCTTTGAGGAGCCAGCTTTTGTCCAAGTCAAATAACGAGAAAGGAGGGAATCGAACCCCCGTAGGATGGTTTCAAGCCAACCACATAACCACTCTGACACTTTCTTAATTTGAGGTGCTAGTAAAATATTTACCTTGTCTTGTCAAGACAAAATTGTGGGTTAAACCCCCACGCACCTTAACAGAGCTAAATGGCACATCCCTCACAACTAGGATTGCAAGACGCGGCCTCCCCTGTAATAGAAGAATTAATTCACTTCCATGATCATGCACTAATAATTGTATTCTTAATTAGTACCCTGGTCCTTTATACCATCGTAGCTATGGTCTCTATTAAACTTACTAATAAGTATATCTTAGACTCACAAGAAATCGAAATCGTCTGAACTATTCTCCCTGCCGTCATTCTTATTATAATCGCACTTCCATCTCTCCGAATTCTTTACCTTATGGATGAAATCAACGACCCACATTTAACCATCAAAGCCATAGGACATCAATGATACTGAAGCTACGAATACACCGACTACGAAGACCTAGGGTTTGATTCATACATAATTCCCACTCAAGACCTCATCCCAGGACAATTCCGACTTCTAGAAACTGATCATCGAATAGTTGTCCCTATAGAATCTCCGGTCCGAGTTTTAGTTTCGGCTGAAGACGTACTTCACTCCTGAGCAGTCCCAGCCCTGGGTGTTAAAATAGATGCCGTACCAGGCCGCCTAAATCAAACCGCCTTTATTACTTCTCGACCAGGGGTATTCTATGGACAATGCTCAGAAATTTGCGGAGCCAACCACAGCTTTATGCCAATTGTAGTAGAAGCCGTCCCCTTACAACACTTCGAAAATTGATCATCACTCATAATTGAAGACGCCTCATCAGGAAGCTAAAATGGACCTAGCGTCAGCCTTTTAAGCTGAAGTTTGGTGACTCCGCCCCACCTCTGGTGACATGCCTCAATTAAACCCCGCCCCTTGATTTTTTATCCTTATCCTCTCATGACTCACATTTTTAATTATCCTTCCACCTAAAGTCCTAGCACATGAATTTACCAACGAACCCACAATCATAGGTGCTGAAAAACCTAAACCTGAATCCTGAAACTGACCATGATACTAAGCTTCTTTGATCAATTTGCAAGTCCAAACTATTTAGGGATCCCTCTTATTGCCTTGGCAGTTGTTCTTCCATGAATTCTTTATCCCACCCCCACCTCTCGATGAATTAACAATCGCCTTCTTACACTCCAAGGGTGATTTATTAACCGTCTTAGCCAACAAATTTTTCTCCCAATTAACCAGGGAGGACACAAATGAGCTATACTACTTACATCATTAATAATCTTTCTTATTACAATCAACATGTTAGGACTTCTTCCGTATACATTTACACCAACGACACAACTTTCCCTTAATATAGCATTCGCAGTGCCCCTATGACTTGCCACCGTTATCATTGGTATGCGAAATCAACCCACTGCGGCGCTAGGACACCTCCTCCCGGAAGGCACCCCTACCCCCCTCATTCCAGTTCTAATTATTATCGAAACTATTAGCCTATTTATCCGCCCACTAGCACTTGGAGTTCGACTTACCGCCAACCTTACAGCAGGTCACCTTCTTATTCAACTAATCGCAACAGCAGCATTTGTTCTACTCCCCATTATGCCTACAGTTGCAATCCTTACAGCCACAGTACTTTTCTTACTTACCCTCCTAGAAGTAGCTGTCGCAATAATTCAAGCATACGTCTTTGTACTTCTGCTTAGCCTCTACCTACAAGAGAACGTCTAATGGCCCACCAAGCACACGCATTCCACATAGTCGACCCCAGCCCTTGACCTTTAACCGGCGCAGTAGGAGCCCTACTGCTCACGTCCGGCACCGCAATTTGATTCCATTTTCACTCAACCACACTAGCCACAATAGGATTTATCCTAACGATCCTAACTATGTTCCAATGATGACGAGACATCGTCCGAGAAGGCACATTCCAAGGTCACCACACACCTCCTGTCCAGAAAGGTCTTCGATATGGAATAATCCTCTTTATCACATCTGAAGTTTTCTTCTTTGCAGGGTTTTTCTGAGCGTTCTACCACGCAAGCTTAGCCCCCACCCCTGAACTAGGAGGATGCTGACCCCCTACAGGAATTACAACGCTGGACCCATTTGAAGTTCCACTCCTTAATACAGCAGTTCTCCTAGCATCTGGTGTTACCGTTACATGAGCCCACCACAGCTTAATAGAAGGAGAGCGAAAACAAGCGATTCAATCTCTTACATTAACAATTTTATTAGGATTTTACTTTACATTCCTACAAGGCATGGAGTACTATGAAGCCCCTTTTACTATTGCAGACGGAGTATACGGATCCACATTCTTTGTTGCAACAGGCTTCCACGGACTCCATGTTATTATTGGCTCAACATTCTTAGCTGTTTGCCTTCTTCGCCAAGTACTTTACCACTTTACCTCTAACCACCACTTTGGCTTTGAAGCCGCCGCCTGATACTGACACTTCGTTGACGTAGTCTGACTATTCCTATACGTCTCCATCTACTGATGAGGATCATAATCTTTCTAGTATAAAAGACAATACAAGTGGCTTCCAACCATTAAATCTTAGTTAAAGCCTAAGGAAAGATAATGAACCTAATCACAACAATCTTAGCAATCACAACTGCCCTCTCACTTGTACTAATAGCCGTCTCCTTTTGACTCCCACAAATAAACCCAGATGCCGAAAAACTATCCCCCTATGAATGTGGTTTTGACCCCCTTGGCTCTGCCCGTCTTCCATTCTCCCTACGATTTTTTCTAGTCGCTATCTTGTTTCTTCTATTTGACTTAGAAATTGCCCTTCTTCTTCCACTCCCTTGAGGAAATCAACTTCTAGAACCAAAAACCACCCTAATTTGAGTTATAGCTGTTATTGGGCTCCTTACCTTAGGCCTAATTTACGAATGACTTCAGGGAGGGTTAGAGTGGGCCGAATAGAGAGTTAGTCCAACAAAGACTTCTAATTTCGGCTTAGACAATTATGGTGAAAATCCATAACCCTCTTATGACCCCAACACACTTCAGCTTTACCACAGCATTTATTCTAGGCCTAATAGGAGTAGCATTCCATCGAACCCATCTTCTTTCCGCACTTTTATGCTTAGAAGGAATAATACTATCACTATTCATTGCCTTATCACTCTGATCATTACAGATAGGAATAACAAACTTTATACCGGCACCAATAATACTTCTTGCCTTCTCAGCATGCGAAGCAAGTGCAGGACTGGCCCTCCTAGTAGCAACAGCCCGCACCCACGGTACAGATCGTCTACAAAACCTAAATCTTCTACAATGCTAAAAGTACTTATCCCAACTCTTATGCTATTCCCCACAATCTGACTGTCCCCACATAAATGATTATGAACCACTACCGCAGCACATAGCTTAGTAATTGCTCTAGTGAGTTTCAGCTGATTAAACTGGTCGTCCGAAACAGGCTGATCTGCCTCTAACACCTATATAGCCATTGATCCCTTGTCTTCCCCCCTCCTAGTGCTTACATGTTGACTGCTCCCCCTAATAATCTTGGCTAGCCAAAATCACACTCAAATAGAACCCGCCTCACGCCAACGAATGTACCTCTCTCTCTTGGCCTCTTTACAAACATTTCTTATCTTAGCCTTCGGGGCCACCGAAATCATTATGTTTTACATTATGTTTGAAGCTACGCTAGTACCCACTTTAATTATTATTACCCGATGGGGAAATCAGGCAGAACGACTTAATGCAGGTACATATTTTCTATTCTATACACTAGCGGGCTCCCTACCACTTTTGGTTGCGCTTCTAGCACTCCAAGCCTCAACCGGAAGCCTATCCATAGTTACGCTAAACTTCAATGAACCTCTGACCCTTATTCACCAAGCTGACAAACTTTGATGAGCTGCTTGTTTACTTGCTTTCTTAGTAAAAATGCCACTATACGGAGTCCACCTATGGCTCCCCAAAGCCCACGTTGAAGCACCCATTGCAGGATCAATAGTACTAGCTGCAGTTTTACTAAAACTAGGGGGGTACGGAATGATTCGGATTACACCTATTCTTGACCCCCTAACAAAAGAGATAGCTTACCCCTTTATTGTCCTCGCACTATGAGGAATCGTAATAACTGGTACTATCTGCTTACGTCAAACAGACCTAAAATCGCTTATTGCCTATTCTTCTGTTAGTCACATGGGTTTAGTAGCCAGCGGGATTCTTACCCAAACCCCCTGAGGCCTTACTGGCGCTATCATTCTTATAATCGCACACGGACTTACCTCCTCAGCACTTTTCTGTCTAGCTAACACCAGCTATGAACGAACCCATAGCCGAACTATAGCTCTTGCACGGGGCATACAAACCCTTTTTCCCCTTACAGCAACATGATGGTTTATTGCCAACCTAGCTAATCTAGCCCTTCCCCCTCTCCCAAACTTAATAGGGGAGATAATGATTATCACCACAATATTTAACTGATCACCTTGATCAATTATCTTAACAGGACTAGGAACACTAATCACTGCGGGCTACTCACTCTATATGTTCTTAATAACACAACGAGGCCAAACACCATCCCACATCACTGCACTTCCTCCATACCACACCCGAGAGCACCTCTTAATTTCTCTTCATCTTGTCCCTATTATCCTTTTGATAATTAAACCAGAACTTATGTGAGGCTGATTCTATTGCAGGTGTAGTTTACTAAAAATATTGGATTGTGATTCCAAGGAAAGGGGTTAGACCCCCCTCCCCTGCCGGAGAGAGGCCTGCGGCACAAGAGACTGCTAATCTCTTTTCCTACAGTTAAAATCTGTAGCTCACTCGGCTCATGAAGGATAATAGTCATCCGCTGGTCTTAGGAACCAAAAACTCTTGGTGCAAATCCAAGCAGGAGCTATGCAAACCACTCTTGTTTTAACCTCATCACTCATTCTAATTTTTATTGTACTAGCATACCCTCTCTTCACCACAATAAGTCCTACACCCCTGAAAAATGAATGAGCAACTACCCACGTCAAAACTGCAGTCAGCACTGCTTTTGGCATCAGCCTCTTACCCTTATTCATCTTTTTAGATCAAGGAATAGAAGCAGTAATCACAAACTGGCATTGAATAAACACATCAACCTTTAACATTAATATTAGTCTAAAACTGGACTTCTACTCCATCATCTTCACACCAATTGCTCTTTACGTCACATGATCAATCTTGGAGTTCGCTGCCTGATACATGCATGAAGACCCAAATATGAACCGCTTCTTCAAATACCTATTAACTTTCCTTATCGCAATAATCATCCTAGTTACAGCCAATAATATATTTCAACTTTTTATTGGCTGAGAAGGAGTAGGAATCATATCATTTTTACTTATCGGGTGATGATACGGACGGGCAGATGCCAATACCGCTGCACTCCAAGCTGTAATTTATAACCGAGTCGGAGATATTGGACTTATTATAACTATAGCCTGATTCGCCACTAAAATTAACTCATGAGAAATTCAACAAATTTTCTCCCTCTCTAGCGATTTTGATACTACTTTGCCTGCACTAGGACTGGTCATTGCTGCCACAGGAAAATCAGCACAGTTTGGCCTTCACCCGTGACTCCCTTCTGCAATAGAAGGCCCTACCCCAGTCTCCGCCCTATTACACTCAAGCACTATAGTGGTTGCAGGTATTTTCTTGCTCATCCGTCTTCACCCCTTCATAGCTGCCAATGAGACCATCATAACTATCTGCCTTTGTCTCGGTGCCTTAACCACACTATTCACTGCTACATGCGCCCTGACCCAGAATGATATCAAAAAGATCGTAGCTTTCTCAACCTCAAGTCAACTAGGGTTAATGATAGTCACGATTGGGCTTAATCAACCCCAACTCGCTTTCCTCCACATTTGCACTCATGCATTCTTCAAAGCAATACTATTCTTATGCTCAGGGTCTATTATTCACAGCCTTAACGACGAACAAGACATCCGCAAAATAGGAGGACTTCATCACCTAGCACCATTTACCTCCACCTGTACAACAATCGGAAGCCTTGCTCTAACGGGGACTCCCTTCCTAGCTGGGTTCTTCTCAAAAGATGCAATTATTGAAGCCTTAAATACCTCACACCTTAACGCCTGGGCCCTAATCCTAACCCTAGTAGCAACCTCTTTCACAGCCGCCTACAGCCTACGAGTAATCTTCTTTGTATCTATAGGAACCCCCCGATTCCTCCCCCTTTCCCCAATTAATGAAAACGACCCCCAAGTTATTAATCCAATCAAACGGCTAGCATGAGGAAGCATTGTAGCAGGCCTACTCCTCACCTCTAACATTACCCCCTCAAATACCCCTATCATGACCATGCCCCCACTGCTAAAATTAGCTGCCCTTTTGGTCACAATTATAGGCCTTCTCACTGCATTAGAACTGGCAAATCTAACTTCTAAACAACTAAAAATTACCCCAATTATCAAAATGCACAATTTCTCAAATGCATTAGGGTATTTTCCAACTACAGTCCATCGTCTGGTCCCCAAACTCACCCTTATTATAGGACAAACGATGGCTAACCAAATAGCCGACCAAACCTGACTAGAGGCATCTGGACCAAAAGGGCTGTCTTCCATACAACTTAAAATATCCACCATTACTAGCGACATGCAACAAGGAATGATCAAAACCTATTTAACCACCTTCCTCATTACCCTTGCATTGGCAACCCTCATGACCCTCCTCTAAACAGCCCGCAAAGTCCCTCGACTCATCCCCCGAACAACCTCTAGGACAACAAACAAACTTAACAATAAAACCGAAGCACAAATTACCAATAAGCTTCCCCCCATGGAATATATTATTCCTACTCCCCCAATATCTTCCGAGAGCACAAAAAACTCCTTGAAAGTACTTACTGCAGGCAATAAGTAGCTATATCAATCGGCACTAAAATACCCTGCAGCCACCACTACCCCTACTAAATAAAACACTACATATTCTAATACCGAAGCATCTCACCACCCTTCAGGATGGGGCTCGGCTGCCAAGGCAGCAGAATAAGCAAAAACAACTAATATTCCTCCTAAATAAATTAAAAACAGCACTAAGGCCAGAAAAGAAGCCCCACACCCAGCTAAAACAGCACACCCAGCCCCTGCTACTACAACTAAACCTAGAGCTGCAAAATAAGGCGCTGGGTTGGATGCTACCCCCACCAACCCTAAAACTAATAAAAATAAACATGCACAAAACAAGTAAGACATAATTTCCACTCGGACTTTAACCAAGACTAATGACTTGAAAAACCACCGTTGTTATTCAACTATAGAAACCCCTAATGGCAAGCCTACGAAAAACCCACCCCCTACTTAAAATTGCTAATGACGCATTAGTAGATCTTCCAGCCCCATCTAATATTTCAGTATGATGAAACTTTGGGTCCCTCCTAGGACTATGTCTGGCCACACAAATTCTCACAGGACTATTCTTAGCCATACACTACACCTCAGACATCGCCACCGCTTTTTCCTCAGTAGCCCATATTTGCCGAGATGTAAACTACGGATGACTTATCCGAAATATACATGCAAATGGAGCATCATTCTTCTTCATTTGCATCTATGCACACATTGCTCGAGGACTATACTATGGATCTTACCTTTACATAGAAACTTGAAACATTGGAGTGGTCCTTCTCCTCCTAGTTATGATGACCGCCTTTGTTGGGTACGTCCTTCCATGAGGACAAATATCCTTCTGAGGAGCAACCGTCATTACCAACTTACTATCAGCAATTCCTTATGTCGGTAACGAGCTGGTCCAATGAATTTGAGGCGGCTTTTCGGTTGATAATGCAACACTTACACGATTCTTCGCCTTTCACTTCTTATTTCCCTTCGTAATTGCAGGTGTAACCATCCTCCATCTCTTGTTCCTACATGAAACAGGGTCAAATAACCCAGCAGGCTTAAATTCCGACGCAGACAAAATTGCATTCCACCCATACTTCTCATACAAAGATCTTTTAGGGTTTACAGTCATGCTTCTAGCACTTACCTCACTAGCACTATTTACCCCTAATTTACTAGGAGACCCGGATAATTTTACTCCAGCTAACCCGCTCGTAACCCCACCACATATTAAACCGGAATGATACTTCCTATTTGCTTATGCTATCTTACGGTCTATCCCCAACAAACTTGGAGGAGTACTTGCACTTCTATTTTCTATTTTAGTCCTAATAGTAGTCCCAATCCTACACACCTCTAAGCAACGAGGAATTACCTTCCGCCCAATTACCCAATTCTTATTCTGAACACTAGTCGCAGATGTAATTATCTTAACATGAATCGGGGGAATGCCCGTTGAACATCCCTTTATTATCATTGGCCAAGTAGCATCATTACTCTACTTCACTCTTTTCTTAATCCTCGCCCCACTAGCAGGGTGATTAGAAAACAAAGCCCTTAACTGAAACTGCCCTAGTAGCTTAGTGTTTTAAAGCGCCGGTCTTGTAATCCGGAAACGGAGGCTAAAATCCTCCCTAAGGCCCAGAAGGGAGAGACTCAAACTCCCGCCACTAGCTCCCAAAGCTAGCATTCTGAATTTAAACTACCCTCTGTCGAAACGACATATATTTTAACGATGCATGTCAGATGGACATGCAATGCTAAGATGAATGCACAGTGCATTCATGGACATATATGTATAATTTTACATATATTATGGTGTTAATACATATTATGTATAATTTTACATACACTATGGTGTTAATACAGAATGTTTATATAATCGTACATAATTTATGTATAGGGACATACCTGTAATCGTACTATCATGAATCTAAGTCCATTATATTAAGAAACAAAGGATCATTAACTTAAACTTAGCAAGTAAAGTTAAAAGTTAAGGTAAACATAACCCATGGGAATTAAGCTCAACACCACTCGCAAATCAGCTAAAGCAATAGAATGATCCCCATAACTCTATTAAACCATTTTCCTTGCGTTCCCCAACATTACTCGATCACACACTTAATTAATGTAGTACAAGTCCCACCATCGGTTGCATCCTAATGTTTATTCTGCTTGATGGTCAGGGACAACAATCGTGGGGGTCGCACAGAATGAACTATTTCTGGCCCCTGGTTCCTACTTCAGGGCCCCACTTTCCTTAATCCCCCCCAATTGCGCGTTTGCGCATAAGTTAATGCATGCAAATCGATCCTACTTTACCCACCATGCCGAGCGTTCACTCTACGGGGCATTTGGTATTTTTTTTCGGCTTACTTTCACTTGGCATTTGACGGGGTCCTTCCTAATGTTAGTTCCATAAGGTTGAACATTTTCCTTGCTTGCCCGTTCCATATGTTCAATACTTCATCAACATTGATAGAAGAATTGCATAAGTGATTTCAAGAGCATAAACTACTGTTCTTTACTCCTAATTCCACTATCTTAGTGCCCCCTTTTCCTCAATTTTTTCGGCTTTTTCGCGCGTATAAACCCCCTTACCCCCTACGACCCAGACAAGCCTATTTTTTTCTGTCAAACCCCGAAACCAGGAAAGACCGGACTGGCGTATTCTAGCAAGTTTCGTTTGTGTGCTAGTCTTATAGTGCTGCAAAAATGAGATTTCGTTTA